CAATCGATTCATAACCTCTCGAGTACAACCAATATATATTAGAACTCCCTTTACGTGCAGGAGTACATCTTGGATCTGTCAATTATGTTATGGCCGGAGTCCCACTCATGGCGACCTGGCCGAATTGGGAGAAGCTGTAGGTATTATTGCGGGACAATCAATTGGAGAACCCGGGACTCAACTAACATTAAGAACTTTTCATACCGGCGGAGTATTCACGGGCGGTACTGCCAAACATGTACGAGCTCCTTCTAATGGAAAAATAAAATTCAATGAGGATTTGGTTCATCCCACACGTACTCTTCATGGGCATCCTGCTTTTTTATGTTCCATGGATTTGTATGTAATTGTTGAGAGTCGGGATATTATGCATAATGTGAATATTCCACCAAAGAGTTTTATTTTAGTCCAAAATGATCAATATGTAGAATCAGAACAAGTGATTGCTGAGATTTGTGCCGAAACATCCACTTTTCATTTTACAGAGAGGGTACAAAAACATATTTATTCTGAATCAGAGGGAGAAATGCACTGGAGTACCGATGTCTACCATGCACCCGAATATACATATGGTAACGTTCATCTATTACCAAAAACAAGTCATTTATGGATATTAGCAGGAGGTCCGCGCAGATCTAGTATAGTTTCTTTTTCGCTCCACAAGGATCAAGATCAAATAAATGTTCATTCTTTTTCTGTCGAAGACAGATATACCTCTGAATTTCCAATGACTAATGATCGAGTAAGACATAAATTGTTGGATACTTCTAGTAAAAAAGATGGGGAAATTCTTGACTATTCAATATATGATCAAATTAGATCCAATGGTCATTGGAATTTCATATATCCTTCTATTCTCCAAGAGAATTCTTATTTCTTGGCGAAAAGGCGAAGAAATAGATTCATCATCCCATTACAATATGATCAAGAACGAGAAAAAGAACTAATACCCTGTTTTGGTATTTCGATTGAAATACCCATAAATGGTGTTTTATGTAAAAATAGTATTTTTGCTTTTTTTGATGATCCACGATACATAAGAAGCAGTTCCGGAATTACTAAATATGGTACCACAGAGGTAGATTCAATCATAAAAAAAGAGGATTTGATTGAGTATCAAGGAGGAAAAGAATTTAGTCCGAAATACCAAATGAAAGTAGATCGGGTTTTTTTAATTCCCGAAGAAGTACATATTTTACCCGGATCCTCGTCCATAATGGTCCGGAACAGTAGTATCATTAGAATAGATACACGACTTGCTTTAAATACAAGAAGCCGAATAGGTGGATTAGTCCGAGTGGAGAGAAAAAAAAAAAGTATTGAACTAAAAATCTTTTCTGGAGATATTCATTTTCCTGGAGAGACGGATAAGATATCCAGGCACAGTGGTATTTTGATACCACCAGGAACGGGAAAAAAAAATTCTAAGGAATCAAAAAAATTGAAAAATTGGATCTATGTCCAACGGATCACACCTAAAAAAAAAAAGTATTTTGTTTTGGTTCGGCCCGTAGTCACATATGAAATAGCTGATGGGATAAATTTAGCAACACTTTTCCCTCAGGATCTCTTGCAGGAAAAGGATAATGTCCAACTTAGAGTTGTCAATTATATCCTTTATGGATATGGCAAGTCAATTCGAGGAATTTATCACACAAGTATTCAATTAGTTCGGACTTGCTTAGTATTGAATTGGAACCAAAAACAAAACGGTTCCATAAAAGAGGTTCATGCTTCCCTTGTTGAGGTAAGGGCGACTGATCTAATTCGCGATTTCATAAGAATGGAGTTAGTCAAGTCCACTATTTTGTATAGTGGAAAAAGGTATGATACGGTGGGTTCGGGATTGATTTCCGATAAGGGATTAGATCGCACCAATCTCAACCCCTTCCATTCCAAGTCGAAGATTCAACCAATTTCCAAATATCAAGGAACTATTGGTATTGGTACATTGTTGAGTCGAAATAAGGAATCCCGATCTTTTATAATTTTGTCATCATCCAATTGTTTTCGAATTGGTCCATTCAATGGTTCGAAATATAACAATGTGACAAAAGAATTGGATCCCATAATTCCAATTAGACATTTCTTGGGTCCCTTAGGTACTATTGTACCTAAAATAGCAAATTTTTATTCATCTTATCATTTATTAACCCATAATCAGATCTTGTTAAAGAAATATTTTCTACTCGACAGTTTTAAACAGACTTTCCAAGTACTTCAAATATTTAAATACTCTTTAATGGATGAAAGTAGGAGGATTTATAATCCCGATCCATGCAGTAACATCATTTTTAATCCATTTCATTTGAATTGGTGTTTTCTCCATCACAATTCTTGTGAGGAGACATCCACAATAATTAGTCTTGGACAATTTATTTGTGAAAATGTATGTCTATTCAAATACGGACCACACATAAAAAAATCCGGGCAAATTTTAATTGTTAATGTTGACTCCTTAGTTATAAGATCTGCTAAGCCCTATTTGGCTATTCCGGAAGCAACTGTTCATGGCCATTATGGAAAAATCCTTTATGAAGGAGAGACATTAGTTACATTTATATATGAAAAATCGAGATCTGGTGACATAACGCAAGGTCTTCCAAAAGTAGAACAAGTATTAGAAGTGCGTTCGATTGATTCAATATCGATAAACCTCGAAAACAGAGTTGAAAGCTGGAACGAACGTATACCGATAATTCTTGGAATTCCCTGGGGGTTCTTGATTGGAGCTGAGCTAACCATAGCCCAAAGTCATATCTCTTTGGTTAATAAGATTCAAAAGGTTTATCGATCTCAGGGGGTACAGATCCATAATAGACATATAGAAATTATTGTACGTCAAATAACATCAAAAGTGTTGGTTTCAGAAGATGGAATGTCTAATGTTTTTTCACCTGGAGAATTAATAGGATTCTTGCGAGCGGAGCGAGCAGGGCGTGCTTTGGACGAAGCGATCGGTTATCGGGCAATCTTATTGGGAATAACGAGAACATCTCTGAATACTCAAAGTTTCATATCCGAAGCAAGTTTTCAAGAAACCGCTCGAGTTTTAGCAAAAGCTGCTTTACGAGGTCGTATTGATTGGTTGAAAGGCCTGAAAGAAAACGTTGTTCTAGGGGGAATTATTCCTGTCGGTACCGGATTCAAAAAATTACTGCACCATTCAAGGCAAGACAAAAACATTTATTTGGAAATCAAAAGGAAGAATCTATTTGAGTCGGAAATGAGAGATCTTTTATTACACCATAGAGAATTATTTTGTTCTTGCGCCCCAAACAATTTCCATGAGACATAAGAACAATCATTTACACGATTTAATGATTCCTAAGACTAAGAAGAGATTCATTCTTTTTACTTTAACTATCCGGAACTGTCTTTCCAATTATTGATTTTATAATAAATAAATAAGTAATTAAAAGAAATGAAAAGAAATTAATGGTTTGGACCGTGTATCAACGGTAAATCCGCGGTAGAAGGTTCCGTCGGAACAATTTTATATTTCAAGGTACCTTTTTTCCTAAAAAAAAAGAGGAAGTGTGGGGAAAAATGACAAGAAGATATTGGAACATCAATTTGGAAGAGATGATGGAAGCAGGAGTTCATTTTGGTCATGGTACTAGGAAATGGAATCCTAGAATGGCCCCTTACATTTCTGCTAAGCGTAAAGGTATTCATATTACAAATCTTACGATAACTGCGCGTTTTTTATCCGAAGCCTGCGATTTATTTTTTGATGCAGCAAGCCGGGGAAAAAACTTTTTAATCGTCGGTACCAAAAATAAAGCAGCGGATTCAGTAGCATCAGCTGCAATAGGGGCTCGGTGTCATTATGTTAATAAAAAATGGCTCGGTGGTATGTTAACGAATTGGTACACTACGGAAACGAGACTTCATAAGTTCAGGGACTTAAGAGCAGAACAAAAGATGGGGCAATTCAACCGTCTCCCCAAAAGAGATGCAGCAATGTTAAAGAGAAAATTATCTACTTTGCAAACATATCTGGGTGGGATCAAATATATGACAGGGTTACCTGATATTGTAATCATCCTTGATCAGCAAGAAGAATACACGGCTCTTCAAGAATGTGTCATTTTGGGGATTCCGACGATTTGTTTAATCGATACAAATTGTGACCCGGATATCGCAGATATTTCGATTCCAGCCAACGATGACTCTATAGCTTCAATCCGATTTATTCTTAACAAATTAGTATTCGCAATTTGCGAGGGTCGTTCTAGCTATATAAGAAATCGTTGATTATGATTAATAATAAGATTCATTAATTATTTTTGAACTCGATAGATTTATTGGATCGGTTACTATTCTTGAATTTTGAAAAGAGAGAAATATAAAAAAAATACTGGGGAGGTTATGTCATGTGATTTCTCGGTATCCTAAATATAGCATTAATAATGAAAGTAGTTGAGTTGATAAAGAGATGGTTGAATCAAAATAATTTATTTTTGAAGTTCGATTTCTGTCAGAGGACAATATGAATGTTATACCATGTTCCGTTAAAACACTCAAGGGGTTATACGATATATCGGGTGTAGAAGTAGGCCAACATTTATATTGGCAAATAGGAGGTTTACAAATCCATGCCCAAGTACTTATCACTTCTTGGGTCGTAATTGCTATCTTATTAGGTTCAGTCATCATAGCTGTTCGGAATCCACAAACCATTCCGACCGACGGTCAGAATTTCTTCGAATATCTCCTTGAATTTATTCGAGACTTGAGCAAAACTCAGATTGGAGAAGAATATGGTCCTTGGGTTCCCTTTATTGGAACTATGTTCCTATTTATTTTTGTTTCTAACTGGTCAGGTGCTCTTTTACCGTGGAAAATAATACAGTTACCTCATGGGGAGTTAGCTGCGCCCACAAATGATATAAATACTACTGTTGCTTTAGCTTTACTCACGTCGGTGGCATATTTTTATGCAGGTCTTACCAAAAAAGGATTGGGTTATTTCGGGAAATACATTCAACCAACTCCAATACTCTTACCAATTAACATCCTGGAAGATTTCACAAAACCTTTATCTCTTAGTTTTCGACTTTTCGGAAATATATTGGCTGATGAATTAGTAGTTGTTGTTCTTGTTTCTTTAGTACCTTCAGTAGTTCCTATACCTGTTATGTTTCTTGGATTATTTACAAGTGGTATTCAAGCTCTTATTTTTGCAACTTTAGCCGCGGCTTATATAGGCGAAGCCATGGAGGGTCATCATTAACTAGCTTTCGAAATAGTCTTTTTTTTTTTTAGCTTATCCTAATTCATGCATGGTTGATTCAAAATAATCAATCACTGGGTTGGGAATATAATCCATAATAGATACAAATACATAGGTATATATAACCTAGTGCCTCGGGAGGAAGGGCGGACCCTATTACGGAATACAGAATAAAAAAATGGGTTAGGGGTAGGGGGTCAAACTAGATATATGTAATGTCTATAAGTCCAGCCCCCGCGTATGTTTTGCAGAATGAAATGATTTTAGAGTCTTATTCAATATAAAATGTGGGCGGTTTCCGTTATGGAAGAAACAAATGTATATGTGATATTAGCTATTCGCTAGCTATGCTATATAGTATAGGGGCTGGCTATCCCTATTAATATACATATAATTAATATATAATATGAATATTATATAAATTTATAAATTATATCCATTTTTCTATTTATCTTTTCTATATTTTTTCCAGTATATTGTTTTTTTTCCAGCCCACAGCATTAGATGGATTCCAATATAAGTCCTTCTGTTTCGTCTGTGATTGTGGATTGAATGAAAAAAATAAGTAATAATTCATTGGTTGATTATATCATTAACCATTTTTTTTTTACGAGGAACTTACTATGAATCCACTGATTTCTGCCGCTTCCGTTATTGCTGCTGGATTGGCCGTAGGGCTTGCTTCTATTGGACCTGGGGTTGGTCAAGGTACTGCTGCAGGCCAAGCTGTAGAAGGTATTGCGAGACAACCAGAAGCAGAGGGTAAAATACGAGGTACTTTATTGCTTAGTCTAGCTTTTATGGAAGCTTTAACAATTTACGGACTGGTCGTAGCATTAGCGCTTTTATTTGCGAATCCTTTTGTTTAATTTAATCCTAGAAATGTGAAAAAGTACGAAACGTACTCTTTTTCTTATTTTATTAACTCGGACTTGCCGTTTGCTTCTTTGAATTAGATCGAAATTGTACTCCTACAGTTACTTATTTGTTGGGACAATGCCCCGGGAAGCACTGATTTTAGGATGAGGAATTAGCAGATTTGCTCGCTTTCTTCCTTACCATTACCACCCCGAGTTAGTACAATGGAAACCTTTTGAACTTTGAGGCGGCGTTTCATTTCAACAAACGAGATATTTCACAATTGACGCGAGGCCTCGGACCTAACTTAATAAGTATCTCTTCTTAATTTTAATTTGAAACTAAAAGAAATAGAGAAATTTTTCAAATGAAATTAAAATGATAAAAATGAATAAAAAGAAATTGATCAAAAAAGGGCGAGCGAGGTGATACAAAAAGAACTCTGTTTTTGTTAGTCTTATCTATAAGAAAGAGGAGAGCGTATGAAAAATGTAACCGATTTTTGTGTTTCCTTGGGCTATTGGCCATCCGCCGGGAGTTTCGGGTTTAATACTGATATTTTAGCAACAAATCCAATAAATCTAACTGTAGTGCTTGGTGTATTGATTTTTTTTGGAAAGGGAGTGTGTACGAGTTGTGTATTTCAAGAATATAGGTTGGATCCAACCATCCGCACTTTATTTATGTTATTTTATTTCTTGCTAGGATAATAGTAAAAAAGGTGCACGATCTCGACGAATTACTTCTGAATAAATTCAGAAATCATATGTAAGAACCATAGCATTTCGTGACTCATTGGTAAAATCAACTTTGATTCTCTATCAACCAATAATGTGAGACCATTAACATGGTTAAAGCTAAACTGTTTGAAGTCCAGGCACAACATGGTACTCTTTCTACCACATAAAATAATAGTAGGTAATTCATCCGATATAGAACACTCATATCAATAAAATGATTTGAAACTATTTACTAGAGAATGGGGGCCTTGCCTTTTTTTTTTTTATCCAATGCCGAAGCGACGACCTATGTATAAAAAAGGGAATTTTTTGGATTTTTAGACTTGAAAAAAAAAAAGTGGAAATATAAAATATATATATAAGAATTTGAAATAGAAATGAAATCAAAAACAAATAAAGAAACAACTTTGCTGACAATTAGGGATAGATTTTTTGTCTGGTCGGAAGAGTCCTCTTAATATTCTGGTCTTATACTTATATAATATAATATTATAATATAAGTTTCGATATCTTTGAATAGGAACAGAAAAGAGAGGGTAGGTTCATTACATTAAAAGATATGGGAATGCCCATAAACTAAATAATTGAGCGTGAGAGCCAAATGAATCGAAAGATTCATGTTTGGTTCGGGAAGAGATCATAGAAGTTGTAAAATTAATGGTA